AAAACTTTTATTGTAAATTAAATTTCGTAACTTTTGAAATTTAATTTTGTTAAATTTGAATTTGTTAATAATTTTTAGTTATGGTATACGCGAGATACCCGAAAATTGCATTTTTTTGTAACCCAAGATTTTCCCTAAAAAAAATTAACTTTAGTGAAGTTCATTAATGTCGATTTTTTGTGAAAAAATTTCATAAAAATAGGGGGTTACATTAAAATTTATTTAATTATCATGGAATATATAATTATATATCTGATAAGCATTGATTTATAAATATATAATATATATTAGAATGTAATATATAGCTATATATATAACTTTTATATGATTAATAAAAGTTATATATAATTAATAATTTTATATGAATATATAACGTATTTAATCAATTATATATTCTTATAAATATATAATTATCCCTGTTATAACCATCGCTTGCTACAGAAAAGAGAAACCCAGTTACTGTTCAATATGATCATTAGAAAATCTCTTTTATAAATTAATTAAATATTTATATATATATAATTATCTATGAATATGTAACTATATAAACTTATAAATCATTAAATGAAAATTAAATATTTAATATAATTGCTATTTATTAATAATAAATATATTAATTAATAATATATAAATATTTAATAGAAAAAAAAAAAAAAACTACCTTTTTCCTACTAAATTAGTAGATTTTTATTGAATTGAAAAATCTTAGGAAATTTAAAATTTTTTTACTTTGATTATTAAGGTAAAATTTTAAATTTTTCATTAAATGATAAATTTGGGTTAGCAATTTAATTTTTACAATAAAAGTTTTATTTTAGGGGATGAATTTAAAACAAATTATTAAAATTAGAATAATGAATTTTTATAATATTTTATAAAGTTCTGAATTAAACTATATGCTAATTTATTTTATTAATAAAAGAAAAGGGGATAATTAATAAAACGGGGAAGTTTTAGTATATTGTTGAATTTAAATTAAATTTGAATTCAGTTTATTTTCAGAAAGAATAATTAAAATAGAATGTTATTTAAGTTTTATAAGCTCGGCTTGAAGGGGATGAAGCTGGGTTGGTGTAATTTTTTAGGGAGATAGTTGAATTTGGGTTAGTATTTTTTTATTTTATAGAAAAGTTTTATCATAGCTTTGAAATTAACTAATTAATTTTTATATATGTAAGTTTTTGCGGTTTTTGTTTTTAATAGATTATTAAGAAGGCAGTATATAGATTTGGTTTTTAGATGGTTCTAGAACTAGAAATTTAATTTAGTATGGACAAAATTTGTGCCAGCAGTTGCGGTTACACAAATTAGGCAAGTTAATTAGTTTTAGTTCAATTGAGTATAGAAGGTGAAATTTAAATTAGAACTTTTTAGGTGAAATTTTAAGTTCTAGGAGAATTTGTTTTTTGTTTCTGAAGTTGGGAAATTTATAAATAGACTAGGATTAGATACCCTATTATTTAAAATGTTAATTTTAAACTAAAATTATTATGAGTTATGGTCTTTAAAGTTAAAGGATTTGGCGGTATTTTAGTCTTTTCAGAGGAACCTGTCTTTTGATCGATAGTCCACGATGATTTTTACTTAAATTATTAATTTATATATCGTCGTTTATAAAAATTTTAATAGAATTTGAATTTTTGGAATGCTTATTTAGGAAGTAATTCAGATCAAGGTGTAGTTTATATTTAAGTTAAGATGGGTTACATTATAGTTATATTTGGTTATTAGGTTTAAAACTTAGTATAAATTGGATTTGATAGTAATTTTTTTATTTTTGTAATTTGATTTAGCTCTAAAATATGCACATATTGCCCGTCGCTTTCATTATAAGTGAAATAAGTCGTAACAAAGTAGGCTTATTGGAAAATGAGCCTGGAATGATCAAATTAGAGCTTGGTATAAGCATTTTATTTACATTAAAAGGATAGTTGTGAGATTCAATTTAATTTGATAGTTGAATATTATTTGGTTTTTGGTTGTTTTATTTTTTAAAAGAAATATATTTTGTTTTATTAATTTTTATTGAAAAAATTTTTTTAATTATAGTTGAATGTACTGTGAAGGATTTATTTTTTTGGTTGGGAAGCATTATTAATTTTTAGTACCTTTTGTATCAGGGTTTATTTATTTTGAATTAAAAATTTAATTGTCTCGAATTTAAAAGAGCTAGGATAATATTTATTTTACTGTGTAATAAGTATTTAAAATATTATTTTTGTAGTGAAACGTTATTCGTTTTTAAATATATCTAGTTTTCTAAGAAATAAATTTAATTTATTTACTTTGAATTATGAGTATGATTTGTTATTTTATAATCAAAGTAGGAAATTTTTATGGGGATAAGCTTATAAAAAGATTTTCTATAACAATTGCTTTATAAGAATATTTTATAGGATTAGAATTTTTCATTGTTTATATTATGTTATAATTAAGTATTTTATTATGTGATTTATTAATTGTTTAGATTTTTTATTAGAATTTCTTAATTAATTAGGAATTTTGAGTAATAATGGTAAAATTAGTATAATTAGAATTGTATTGTTAATTAAAAAGTTAAGATTAATTAAAGGAACTCGGCAATATTAGTTTTCACCTGTTTATTAAAAACATGGCTTTTTGATTATTATTTAAGGTCGGGCCTGCCCAATGAGTGTTTAAATGGCCGCAGTATTTTGACTGTGCAAAGGTAGCATAATCATTAGTTTCTTAATTAGAAGCTGGAATGAATGGTTTGATGAGAAATTAACTGTCTCTAGTTAATTAAGTTAGAATTTGAATTTTAAGTGAGAATGCTTAAATTTTTTAAAAAGACGAGAAGACCCTATAGAGTTTGATTGTTTAGATTTTTAATATATTAGGAAGGTTTTATGTAATTTAAGAATTTAAGTGATTTTGTTGGGGTGACATGAAAATTGAATTAACTTTTTTGTTTAAATACACTAATTGGTGAGTTATTGATCCTGATTTCTGGATTATAAGATTAAATTACCTTAGGGATAACAGCGTAATTTTTCTTGAAAGTTCATATTTATAGAGAAGTTTGCGACCTCGATGTTGGATTAAAATTAATTTTTGGTGTAGCAGCTGGAAAATTGGGTCTGTTCGACCTTTAAAATTTTACATGATCTGAGTTTAAACCGGCGTGAGCCAGGTTGGTTTCTATCTTTTAAAAGTGTCAATATTTTAGTACGAAAGGACCAGGTATTGAAATTAAATTTTATTAGTTGAATTAAGTTATTATTTTGGCAGATTAGTGCAATAGATTTAGAATCTGTTTATGTAATTAGAATTACAAGTAATATTGGTTGTGAAGGATTATTTAATAGTATTTGTTTCAATGTTAGTACTAATTGTGGGTGTTTTGATTGGGGTAGCTTTTTTAACATTACTTGAACGAAAAGTTTTGGGTTATATCCAAATTCGTAAGGGTCCCAATAAGGTGGGTTTTATAGGACTATTACAACCTTTCGGAGATGCAATTAAGTTATTTACTAAGGAGCAGACTTTTCCTATGTTTTCTAATTTTTCAATTTATTATTTGTCACCAATTATAAATTTTTTGGTTGCTTTAATACTTTGGATGATAATACCTTTTTTAACTGTTTTTTTAAATTTTAACTTGTCTTTATTATTTTTTTTATCTGTCTCTAGATTAGGAGTATATACAGTTATGTTGGCTGGTTGATCTTCTAATTCTTCTTATGCTTTACTTGGAAGATTACGATCCATTGCACAGACAATTTCTTATGAGGTAAGATTGAGTTTAATTTTAATGTCTTTTATTTTTTTGATTTTAAGGGTTAATTTAATTGATTTAATAATTTTTCAAATTAATTGTTGATTTATTTATTTATGTTTACCTTTATGTTTTATATGAATTATTTCTGCTTTAGCAGAGACTAATCGTACTCCTTTTGATTTTGCTGAAGGGGAGTCTGAACTTGTTTCTGGTTTTAATGTGGAGTATAGAAGAGGTAGATTTGCTTTAATTTTTTTGGCTGAATATGCAAGTATTTTATTTATAAGAATAATATGTGTTATGATGTTTTTGGGTGCTGATTTAAATTCATTTATTTTTTTTATTAAGTTGGTATTAATTTCGTTTTTTTGAATTTGAGTTCGGGGGACTTTACCTCGTTTTCGTTATGATAAGCTTATGTATTTGGCTTGAAAGAGTTTTTTACCTTGTTCATTAAATTACTTAATTTATTTTTTTTGCTTTAAGGTTTTAGTGTTTGTTTTTTTAATATAGTTAATAAAATCTAGTAAAAACTAATAGAAAGTTTTATTTCTTTCATATATTTTCAAAATATATACTTGTTCAAGTTCATTAGTTAATTAAATAAAGTCTTATCTCAAAATTTGTATGTTAGGGGATTGATAAGATAGAATAGGAAATATGATAATGTTAGGATTTGTCCTGTAAGAATGTAGGGGTCTTCTACTGGACGTGCGCCGATTCAGGTTAATAAAAGAATTATTGATACTAATGTTCAAAATAATGTTTTGTTAATTGGATAGAATTGGTTTCTGGCAAATTTCTTATTGTTAGAGAAAGGTAAGATATAGAGGATTGCAATAGATATAACTAGGGCAATTACTCCTCCTAATTTATTAGGAATTGATCGAAGAATTGCATAAGCAAATAAGAAATATCATTCAGGTTGAATGTGAACAGGGGTTACTAAAGGATTGGCCGGTGTAAAATTATCAGGGTCTCCTAGCTTGTAAGGATCAATTAGTGTAAGATTAATAAGAATTAAAAGTATAATCAGGAATCCTACAATATCTTTAAATGAGAAGTATGGGTGGAATGGAATTTTATCAATATTTCTATTTAATCCTAGTGGATTATTTGATCCTGTTTGGTGGAGGAATAAGAGATGAATTATTACTATGGCTGAGACAATAAATGGAAGTAGAAAATGGAATGAAAAGAATCGGGTGAGAGTTGCGTTGTCAACTGCAAATCCCCCTCAAATTCATTGAACAATGGATGTTCCTAAATATGGGATTGCTGAGAGTAAATTAGTAATTACTGTTGCTCCTCAGAAGGATATTTGTCCTCAAGGTAACACATATCCCAGAAAGGCGGTTGCTATTACTAGAAATAGAATTGTTACACCAATTATTCAGGTGTGAGTTAAATTGTATGATCTATAATATATACCTCGCCCAATGTGGGCGTAGATACAGATAAAGAAGAATGATGCCCCGTTAGCATGTAATGTTCGAATTAATCAGCCATTATTAACGTCTCGACAAATGTGTGCTACTCTATTAAAGGCTATTTCTACATTAGGACAGTAATGCATTGCTAGAAAGATTCCTGTTACAATTTGAATTACCAAGCATAAACCTAGAAGAGAGCCGAAATTTCAAAGAGTTGAAATATTTGAGGGTGATGGAAGGTCGATTAATGAATTGTTAACAATTTTTAATAAGGGTGAGGTTTTTCGTATAGGTATTTTCATTAGTTTATTTGACGAATAGGACCTTGCTTGAATTTAGTAATTTTAACAGTTGCAATTAGTGTAATTAGTAAGTATATAATTATTGAAATTAAAATAATTATTATAGGGGAATTGGCGTATTTGGTTAATATTAATTGAATTAATGAATTTTCTTCAAAAGATTTAATTTCATTGTTTAATAGAAGGTTTTCTGAGTCTTTATGAGTTATTATTGTTAGAGGAATTACAAAGACGATAGGAAAAATATTTATAATATTGGGTTGGAATTTTTCGTTTGAGGCAATTCTGGTTATATATATGAATAGAATTAGTATTCCTCCAATTATAATTAGAAATAGGATGTATGAGAATCAGAATGATCTGATTATATTTCCTGAAATTAATCTAATTAGAGTTGTCTGAATCAATAGAATTAGCCCTAGTGATAAGGGATGATTTAGAAAGATAAATGTGATTGAAAGAGTTAATCTACATGATATAATTAGTGAAATAATTTCAAGAAGTAGTTTAATTAAAATATTAATTTTGGAGATTAATGATGAGTATATGACTTTTTCTTGATGTTTTTAAAGCTGTGCTTATATTTAGTTTACAAGACTAATATTTTGAATTAAATTATAAAAACTAATGATAATTTATAAGTTTATTTCAGTGTTAATATTTTTTAGTGGTTTATTAGTTTTTAGACTTAAGCGGAAGCACTTACTTTTAATATTATTGAGACTTGAATATGTGGTTTTGTCAGTTTATTTATCTTTATTTATGTACTTAAGACTATTAGGGAATGAATATTTTTTTTCAATAGTATTTTTAACTTTTACAGTTTGTGAGGGAGTTTTAGGATTATCTATTTTGGTTTCTTTAATTCGTAGTCATGGGAATGATTATTTTCAGAGGTTTAGGACTTTATGATAAAATTTTTATTTGGAATAGTTTTTATGATTCCTTTAACTTTTTTAGGTAGTTTTTGATTAAATCAATTTATTTGATTTATTGTTACTTTTTTATTTATTTTTAATTTTTCATTTAGAGGTTTATTTTCTAGGATTTCTTACGAATTTGGGGGAGATCTACTTTCTTTTATAATATTAATTCTTAGTTTCTGAATTTGCAGATTGATGGTATTGGCCAGAGAAAAGATTTATTCTTTAAAAAATTGATTTGCTTTTTTGTTGTTTGTAATTTTAGGATTAATATTATCATTATATTTGACTTTTAGATCTTTAAATTTATTTATTTTTTATATTTTTTTTGAGGTAAGATTAATTCCAACTCTTATTTTAATTGTTGGTTGGGGTTATCAACCTGAACGTTTGCAGGCAGGGATTTATTTGTTGTTTTATACTTTACTAGCTTCATTACCTATATTAATTTCTTTATTTTATTGTTATGATAGATTTTACTCTTTACATTATTTTTATTTGACAGGTATGGTAGATAGTTTATTGATTTATTTTCTTATTAATATAGTATTTTTTGTGAAGATTCCTATATTTTTTGTTCATTTGTGATTACCTAAGGCTCATGTAGAGGCCCCTGTTTCGGGATCTATAATTTTGGCAGGAATTATATTGAAGTTAGGTGGTTATGGGATAATACGCCTAATGGTAATATTTCAAGGAATTGGGATTTTAATTAATGTTATTTTTGTTGGTTTAAGATTGGTAGGGGGATTTTATGTTTCATTAATTTGTTTACGTCAAAGTGATATGAAATCATTAATTGCTTATTCTTCAGTAAGTCATATGGGTTTAGTATTAGCCGGGGTAATAACTTTAAATTTGTGGGGATTAGGGGGTTCTTTAGCTATAATAGTAGCCCATGGACTTTGTTCATCTGGATTGTTTTGTTTAGCAAATATTTCTTATGAGCGATTACATAGGCGGAGTCTTTATATTAATAAAGGTTTAATTAATATAATACCTAGATTATCTATATTTTGATTTTTATTATTGGCTAGTAATATAGCTGCTCCCCCTTCAATGAATTTATTAGGAGAAATTGTTCTTATTAATAGATTAGTGGGATTTAGAGAAATAAGAATGATTTTTTTAATAATAATTTCTTTTTTTAGAGCTGTATATTCATTATTTTTGTATTCTTTTAGACAACATGGAAGGCTATATTCAGGGTGTTATTCTTATTTTACTTGTAGGACACGAGAGTATCTTTTATTAATATTACACTGGTTACCATTGAATTTATTAATTTTAAGTGGGGATTTGTTAGTTTTATGAATTTATTTAAATAGTTTAATTAAAATTTTGATTTGTGGAGTCAAAGATATATTTTTTAATATTTTAGATAATTCATATTTGTTTAATTTTTTCGGGGTTTTTTTTATTTTTCAGGCTTATTTTTTTTTCTATTAGAATTTATTTTATTATTTTAAATTTGACTTGATTTTTAGAATTTAATTTGTTAATGATTAATTCTAGAAGGATGGTAATAACTTTTTTACTTGATTGAATGACGTTTCTTTTCATAAGATTTGTTTTATTTATTTCGAGAATGGTAATTTTTTATAGTCGTGAATACATATCTGGTGATATTTATATTAATCGATTTATTATATTGGTAGTAATGTTTGTTTTTTCAATGATATTATTGATTGTGAGGCCAAATTTAGTCAGAATTTTATTAGGTTGGGATGGATTAGGGCTTGTTTCTTATTGTTTAGTAATTTACTATCAGAATGTGAAATCATTTAATGCAGGTATATTAACTGCTCTTAGTAATCGTATTGGGGATGTGGCCTTGTTAATAGCAATTGCTTGAATAGTAAATTACGGTAGTTGAAATTACGTTTTTTTTCTTTTTGAGTTGAAGGGTGATTTTTATATAAATGTAATTTCTTATTTGGTTGTATTGGCGGCTTTAACTAAAAGAGCTCAAATTCCTTTCTCTTCATGATTACCTGCTGCTATGGCAGCCCCAACTCCTGTTTCTTCTTTAGTTCATTCTTCTACCCTAGTAACTGCAGGGGTTTATTTATTAATTCGTTTTAATTTTTGTTTTAGTGAGGAGTTAATATATTTGTTGTTATTTATTTCTAGAATAACTATATTTATATCAGGTTTGGGTGCAAGATTTGAATTTGATTTGAAAAAAATTATTGCTTTATCTACATTGAGTCAGCTTGGGTTAATAATAATAATTTTATCTTTAGGTAGGTATGAATTAGCTTTTTTCCATTTATTAACACATGCTTTATTTAAAGCTTTATTGTTTATGTGTGCGGGTAATATTATTCACAGAGTAAATGATTTTCAAGATATTCGTTATATGGGAGGGTTGGTGAGTTTTATGCCTTTAACTTGTACATATTTTAATATTAGAAATTTGTCTTTATGTGGATTACCTTTTTTGAGAGGATTTTATTCTAAGGATTTGGTTGCTGAGATTATAAGAATGAATTATTTAAGGTTTTATGTGTATGTAATTTTTTATGTTTCAATTGGACTTACTGTTTGTTATAGATTTCGTTTAGTTTATTATTCTTTTGTTGGAAGATTTAATTTTCTATCTTTAAATAGAATTTATGAAGGGGGAATTACTATAATCAAAGGAATGGGCGGCTTAATTTTTTTAGTTATTTTTATAGGAAGAATGCTTAGTTGATTAATTTTTCCCTATCCTTATGTAATTGTACTTCCTTTTTATATAAAGATTTTTACGTTTTTTATAGTAATATTAGGAGCTTTAATTGGGTATGAAATGTCAAAGTTTGTTATTAGTTATGAAAGATTATCTTTAAATAATTATAAAATGTCTTGATTTTTGTCTGGGATATGAAATATACCTATTATTTCAACTTTTGGGGTAAATTATTATCCAATTGTAAGGGGATCATTTTTATACAAATCATTGGATCAAGGTTGATCAGAGACTCTTGGAAGTCAAGGAATTTATAAGGTAATTTTTAGTGGGTCAAAGATTTTACAAATTTTTATAATAAATAGAATTAAGATTTTTTTTATTTTAATAATTGTTTGATTAGGTATTATTTATGTTATTTACTTAAATAGCTTATAGTTAGAGCGTGATATTGAAGTTATTAAGGAAACCTTTTGGTTTTTAAGTATTTATAAATTTGTAAAATTATCTTTACATTGAAAATGTAATGTTTTGGTTAAACTATATAAATAGAAATATAAACATAGGATGCTTTAAAATTAAGTTAGAAGCTTATTTTTTACATATTTCTTTAATTGGAATTTAATTCAATTTTGTCATTAACAGTGACATACCTCTATTTTGGTTTCAATTAAAAATAAGGATCAAGTGATCAAACTTCTAGGTCGAAACTAGATGCAAATTTTGCTTCTTATTTAAGATAAATTAGCTAAACTAATAATTTTTAAATGCAAATTAAATGTTATAAATTAACTATTACCCTAATTTGTTCAATCAAGAGCACCTTGCTTTCATTCATGAAATAGTCCAATTAGAAGAATAAGAATGAATAAAATTAGAGTAGGTATGTAGAATATTATATTATTAAAGTTTAGAGAAATGATTAGTGGGAATAGGAGGGTGATTTCTACATCAAAAATAAGGAAAATAATTGCAATTAGAAAGAAATGTAATGAGAAAGGAAGACGCGTTGAAGATTTTGGATCAAATCCGCATTCAAATGGAGATCTTTTTTCTCGGTCAAGGGTGGATTTTTTAGAAGTAATATTTAGGATTAAAATCAATATAATTCTAATGAATATAATTATTATTGTCAGGAAGATTAGGATTTTAATTATTTATACTATTGAGTAGATCTTTTGATTGGAAGTCAAATATAATTTTTATACTATATAAATATTTATCTACCTCATCAGTAGACTGAAATATAGAGAAATAGTCATACTACATCAACAAAGTGTCAATATCATGCGGCGGCTTCAAATCCGAAATGATGAATTTGGGAGAAATGATTGTTTAAGTGTCGTAGGAGACAGACTAATAAAAATGTGGTTCCAATAATTACATGCAGTCCGTGGAAACCTGTAGCTATAAAGAATGAAGAACCGTAGGCAGCGTCTGCAATTGAAAAAGAAGATTCATAATATTCAAATCCTTGAAGCAAGGTGAAGTAGAATCCTAAAATAACGGTAAGAAGAAGTCCTTGGGTAGCTTGCTTGAAGTTGTTTTCTATTAGGCTGTGATGTGCCCAGGTTACTGTTAATCCAGAAGTTAAAAGGATTAGAGTATTCAAGAGAGGGATTTGAATTGGATTAAAGGTTTGAATTCCTTTGGGGGGCCAAATTATACCAATATCAATTGTAGGTGCTAGTCTATTATGGAAAAATCCTCAGAAGAATGAAATGAAGAAGAAAACTTCTGAAGTAATAAATAAAATTATTCCTCATCGAAGACCTATTGTTACAGTAAATGTGTGATGACCTTGGAAGGTTCCTTCTCGAGAAATATCTCGTCATCATTGATATATAATTATGGTTATTGAAGTTAAACCAATTAGGAATAAGGAATTATTAAATATATGAAATCATTTAATAATTCCAGATATTGTAATTAGGGCTCTAATTGATCCTAAAATAGGTCATGGTCTTACGTCTACGAGATGAAATGGATGATTTTTATGTGACATTAGTTTACTTCTCTTGAGTATAGGGTTCTTAGAACGGCAAATACATAGGATTGAATGATTGCAACAGCTGATTCTAATGTGAGTAAGAGGATTTGTACAATAATTAAAATATTGACTAAGTAAATTGATATAGAAATTCCTGTGTTTCCTAATAATGTTATTAATAAGTGGCCTGCAATTATATTAGCTGAAAGTCGAATTGCTAAGGTTCCTGGTCGAATTACATTTCTGATTGTTTCAATACAAACTATAAATGGTATAAGAACGGGAGGTGTTCCTTGGGGAACTAAATGGGCAAATATGTGAATTGAATTATTAATTCATCCAAATAATATAAAGGTTAATCAGAGAGGTAGGGCTAATGATAAGGTTATTACTATATGTCTAGTTCTAGTAAAAATGTAGGGAAATAATCCTAAGAAGTTGTTGAATAGAATTAGCCTGAATAATGAAATAAATGTTAAGGTAAGTGTTTTATTTCGGGGCCCAAGTAGAGTTAGAAATTCCTTGTGAAGAGTTGTAAGAATTTTATTTCACAGGAAAATGTTTCGGGAAGGAATTATTCAAAATGAGGGTGGAATTAATATCATACCAATAATTGCTCTTGTCCAGTTGATAGAAGTGTTTCAGTTAGTTGATGGGTCAAAAGATGAAAAGAGATTTGCTATCATTTTCAATTAATTGATGTTTTTTTGGCCTTAGATTGGGAAGGTTTGTAAGTCGGGTAGGAAAATGAATAATAATTTAGTAGGTTGAATGAAATCATAATAATAATAAATACTATTATAAGTAATAATCAATTTAATGGGGCTATCTGAGGGATTAAGAAATAATGGTATTTCATTAACTTTAGTTTGACAAACTAATATTATTTATTTAACTAAGTTCTTTCCCTTTTGGGGTTTTTTTGGGGGGGTCCATTAGAAGTATTTGTTAGTATACTATTATGTGGTTTAAGAGACCAGTGCTTACTTTCAGCCATCTAATGAGGATTGAATTATTTTAGAAATTCATTTGATAAAATAGGAGGGGGAAATTCTTTCAGCTACAATAGGTATGAATCTGTGGTTGGCTCCACAGATTTCGGAGCATTGACCGTATATAAGTCTGGATCGTGTAGGGATAAAACTAGTCTGGTTTAGACGTCCTGGTGTTGCATCAATTTTTACCCCTATTGAAGGAATTGTTCATGAGTGAATAACATCAGCTGCTGAAACTAGTATTCGAATTTGTGATATAAATGGAATTACTATTCGATTATCAACATCTAACAGACGGAAGTTGAAGTTATTTATTTCATTTTGAGGAATTATGTAGGAATCAAATTCAATATTTTGGAAATCTGAATATTCATAGGATCAATATCATTGATGTCCGATTGTTTTAATAGTGATTGTAGGATTATTAGTTTCGTCAAGAATGTAAATTAGTCGAAGTGAGGGTAAGGCAATAAAAATTAGAGTAATTGCTGGTAGAACTGTTCAGATTAATTCAATTATTTGTCCTTCAAGAAGGAATCGATGGGTGAATTTGTTAATGAATAGACCGGCTATTATTTGACTTACTAAAATAGTAATAATTACTAGAATTAGTAAAGTGTGATCGTGAAAGAATGAAAGTTGCTCTATTAATGGGGATGCTCTATCTTGTAATATAAATAGTTTTCAGGTAGCTATTTCTAAAAAAAGTATTAAACTTTATATATGGGGTTTAAATCCATTGCACTAGTCTGCCATGATAGATTTACTTATGAGATAGTATTGGTAATTCAGAATATCTGTGTTCTGCTGGAGGAAGATTTTGTAGTCATTCAATTGATGAAGTTATGTTAAGGGGAATAATAGTTTTTCGTGATGATGAAAATGCTTCTCATAAAATGAAGATTAGAAATAGGACTCCAATTATTGAGATAATTGATCCAATTGAAGAGATAATGTTTCATAGGGTGTATGCATCAGGATAATCTGAGTATCGACGAGGTATTCCTCTTAAACCTAAGAAATGTTGGGGGAAGAATGTTAAGTTTACTCCAATGAATATGGTTAGAAATTGTGCCTTACATATTTTAGGGTTTAGAGATGTTCCCGTAAATAGGGAGAATCAATGTACTAGTCCCCCCATAATAGCAAATACTGCTCCTATGGAAAGGACATAGTGGAAGTGTGCTACTACATAGTAGGTGTCATGGAGTATAATATCAATAGATGAATTTGCTAAAATTACTCCTGTTAATCCTCCTACTGTGAAGAGAAATACGAATCCTAGGGCTCATATTATGGAGGGTCTATAATTAATTTGGGTTCCATGAAGAGTTGCTAGTCATCTAAAAATTTTAATCCCTGTAGGGACAGCAATAATTATTGTAGCAGAGGTGAAATATGCCCGGGTGTCAACGTCTATTCCTACTGTAAATATATGATGGGCTCATACTACGAAACCTAGTAACCCAATTGCTATTATTGCGTAAATTATTCCCAGAGTTCCGAAGGCTTCCTTTTTTCCTCTTTCTTGGCTAATGATATGGGAGATTATTCCAAATCCTGGTAGAATTAAAATATATACTTCTGGATGCCCAAAGAATCAGAATAAGTGTTGGTAGAGAATTGGGTCTCCCCCCCCGGCTGGGTCAAAGAATGATGTATTAATATTTCGATCGGTAAGGAGTATGGTAATGGCTCCTGCTAGAACTGGAAGTGAAAGAAGTAGAAGAATAGCGGTAATTACTACTGCTCAAACGAATAGGGGTATTCGTTCTAGGGATATCCCTTGGGGTCGTATATTGATTACTGTTGTGATAAAATTAACAGCTCCAAGAATTGATGAGATACCAGCTAAGTGTAACCTGAAAATTGCTAAATCTACGGATGATCCTCCGTGCGCAATATTAGATGAAAGAGGTGGATAAACAGTTCATCCTGTCCCCGCTCCTCTTTCTACAATTCTTCTTATTAGAAGAAGAGAAAGGGAAGGGGGTAGGAGTCAGAATCTTATGTTATTTATTCGAGGGAATGCTATGTCGGGAGCCCCTAGTATTAAAGGGACTAATCAGTTTCCAAAGCCTCCAATAACAATTGGTATTACTATAAAGAAAATTATGATAAATGCGTGAGCGGTTACGATTACATTATAAATTTGATCGTCTCCGATTAATGATCCTGGGTTTCCCAGTTCTGCACGGATTAGTAATCTAAGGGATGTTCCTACTATTCCTGATCATGCTCCAAAAATGAAATAAAGTGTTCCAATATCTTTGTGGTTAGTTGAAAATAATCATTTATTCAGGTGAAGTGGCTGAGTTTAGGCAGTAAATTGTAAATTTATAAACGGGTATGTACTCCTTCACCATGGTTTAATAGTCAATTATGATATTGGATTGCAAATCCAGGGGTGAATTATTTCTTAAGCCTAAGGCTTAGAAGAAATATTCTATTTACAACTTTGAAGGTTGTTAGTTTGGTTTAACTTAAATCCTTATATTAAGTTAAACAGTAGGGTGCAAAATACTAACCCTGATAATGATAGGGCGTTTATAAAAATTATTGGGGTATTGTTGAAAGTTTTTGTTTCTAGTAATATTTCGGTTGAGTTTAGTGTAATTGACGAGATAATTAGACGAGTGTAAATAAATGTTATAATCAAGGTGAAAATAATTAGAATTAATGCAAGAATTGAAAATTGATTTATTACTATTCAATTGATTACTAATCATTTAGGTATGAATCCTAGGAATGGAGGAAGACCTCCTAACGACAAAAAGTTTGATAAGAAGGTGAATTTGATAATCTTGTTTTTAGTTAGGATGTTGTTTATTTGATTAATAAAGAATGTTTTGGTGTAATTTAGTATGAAAATAATATTGGAGTTAATGATTGAGTAAATAATAAAATAGAATGTTCATGTTGAGAGTGAAATTATCAGGGTTGATAATATTCAGGCAATGTGATTAATTGATGAATAAGCAAGGATTTTTCGTATTCTAACTTGATTTACACCTCTAATTGTTCTAATTAAAAGGGAAGCAATGATTGTTGTTAGAATAAATTTTCTATTGATTTTATTGTTTATAAGGAGTATTATAGGAGCAATTTTTTGTCATGTAAGTAAAATGAATGAATTAGTTCAACTTAATCCTTCAATTACTTCGGGGAATCAGAAGTGGAAGGGGGCAGCTCCTAATTTTGTTATTAAAGCTGAATCTAGAATTACTTTTAATCTTGAATTTATTAGGGGATTAATAAATTCATTTGTTAATAGAAGTAATAAGATTGCTATTAGGAGGATTAAGGATGCTATGGCTTGAGTAATAAAATATTTTAGGGCGGACTCTGATGAGAAAACATTTTTGTTATTTGTGAACAAGGGGATGATTGATAACAAATTGATTTCTAGTCCTATTCATATTCTTAACCACGAATAAGATGAAATTGAAATCAGAGTTCCCAAAATTATTGAATTTATGAATAAGATTTTATGTATTTTTATTAAAAAGAGAAAGATTTTACTTTCATTAGCAGGGTATGAACCTAATAGCTTAATTAGCTGATCTTTTTATATTTTAGTATATGATGTATTAGAGTTTTTGATACTCTAGGGGATAGTTTAATTCTATCAAATATAATGAAGGTAATTGCTTACATGATTTATTCTATCAAAATAATCCTTTTTCAGGCACTTCATT